TACTTTCCTATCTTTTGTTCGGAAAAAATAAAGAATATGTGAGAGAATTTTAGGAATTGTGTATTAATTCACTTCAATGATGCAGTCAAAAATTGACTGCATCATTGAAGTGAATTAATAAATATTCAAATAAATAGCATTCTATATAATCTAGAATGGGGAATCTAGAGCGGGTAGCGGGAATCGAACCCGCCTCGTTAGCTTGGAAGGCTAGGGGTTATAGTCGACGTCGATTCATCATTTTTAACGTCTCTAATTCAAAGCCGAACATGAGACTTTGGTTTCATTCGGCTCCTTTATGGAAGATGGATAAATTCCCAGATATAATAAGACGGGAACGAAATCCAAATTTGACCCATAACATCTATGTTAGCTTTTCTGTCTGAATGTATTCAGAACAATTTGCTTTCTAGAGGATCCCTCTAGAAGAGGGGGATTATAACAATCTTTCTAGTTACTTCGTTCTCTATTTCTATTTAATAGAATCCTTAGAAAAAGTATTTTGTTTCCACCGAGCTAAAACAATATGTCGATGTCTCTAGTAAACCAGAGTTATCGTTTAATAGCTATTTTGCTTCAATTTTTTCTATAAAAAACAAAAATTGAATTGAAGATTTAGTTACGATTAGAAAGACACTTTTCTATCTTTATCCATGGATCCTTTTCTCATACTTATTCAATTGGAAATAGTGATCCAATTCAAAAATTATGTTTCGTAATTTCATAATCCCATTTTTTTTAATTTCTAATTGACCCTTGGATACAAATCACGAGAATGTATATTCTTCCTCGAATCTTTCATTGAGAGGTAAAGGATTAAATCCTTTTAAGAAATAAAGTTTTTGATCGGAAGATAAATCAAACCGAAGGACCCCTTAACTAGTAAAGGGGTTAATAGAACGAATCACACTTTTACCACTAAACTATACCCGCTACAATGCGATTATTGTATATAAATGGACCTTTTGTCGAACAAGGTAATCTGGCGTAATCAAAATAGGATCAGAAAAAAATCCTGAAAATTAGAGCGTTGACGCGTTTTGTCAAGAGACCTAATGAAATTAGGAAAAGAGGACTCATTTCATTTATTCATTTTAATAACTAAATAACAAGGTCTTTGTTTTTATTTTGTTGGAGGAATTTTGACAGATAGGGCTCGACAAAAGGGCTTAAGTCATAACATAAAAATGTATTGGCAAGAATCCATAGTTCCTTTCTTTTTCTTTATTTTAATATTTAAAAATTTTAATATAATAAATGTAAATAAATAAATGTAAATTAATTTTTAAAAATAAAAATTTAATGTAAATAAAAAAATGTAAATAAAAAAAAAATAATATAAATGACACGTCGATTCTTTATCCTAGGAATGAAATAGTCCTTCTTATGCTTCTGATTGTTGTTTCACTCCAATAACAAGGACTTTTTTTTTCAAATCAAATAAATCATTTTATCTATGATTCAGTGGTATGTTTCATTGTAACAAAAAAAAAAAAAAGGCCCGGCTGGGTACTGACCAGGCCAGGCTGTGGAAATAAAAAAAGGAACCTTTTTGACGTTGATGAGACGAAATCAAAGAGATATTCTGTATTTTTTTAGATTTTTTTTTATATATCTCTTTCGAGCCCTTTCTTTATCTAAATGGAATTGCTGATAAAAGTTATATATATATTATAATAATATAATAATAATAAAATAATAATCTATAAAAAAAAGTAAAGTATAAATAAAAAAGGAAAGAAGGACTTTTTTCAAGCATTACTTTTTGTGTAATGTAACATAGTAATTGTCCTTTTTCAATTAGGAGAGATGGCTGAGTGGACTAAAGCGTCGGATTGCTAATCCGTTGTACGAGTTATTTGTACCGAGGGTTCGAATCCCTCTCTTTCCGTTTCCTTTTTTGATGATGTGGAATAGATAAAATTCTAATAACATTATAACATTTTTTAAAATCAAACAAGAAAAACCCTTATTTTTTTATTCTTCACGTCCAGGATTACGTCCTGGATCATTAGATAGGAATCCGAAGATGAAGAGGGAAACAAAGAATATCACTACGGTGTAAACAAAGAGTTTGAGAGTAAGCATTACACAATCTCCAAGATCTTACTTTATTTTTGGAAAAAAGAGAATAGATTCTCTATTTTTATACCACATATCCTATTTTAACACCAAGAAATGAAGCGATTTCCATAATTTCGAGAAATTAAATAAAATAGAAAAGAGTTTTCAGAAATGCATTTGTAAGAAGATAAGCGTTGCGTTTTTCATATTACAAATTTTTTTTCATACCAACAATTAGATATTGTGTTGTGGTGGACTTTAATAGGTTCTTTCAGTGAAAAAGGGGGTCAAAATAAGGAAATGGGATGATCCAGATTTATCACGGCTACCAAAAAATTGCAATGTTTGAATTGAGGATTCGTTCATAATGTAAGGCTTATTTTATCTTCTCAATTGTTATAATTTTTTTTTTTTTCTCGAATAAATCATGAATTTGTCTAGGACAGTATTAAGGATCTCATCGAAAACTTACAGCAGCTTGCCAAACAAAGGCTAAGAGAAAAAAGAAAAGAGGTATTACTGGCATAACGTCTACTATTGGATTCAAAAAAGCATAGGCCTCGGGCAATTTGGCGAATAAAAAACTACTCGAAAAGGGGGCAGAATTAAAACAGATACAGATCAAATTAAATATATTAAGCATAACAAATATTTTGTTCTTGTAGATAATTGTATTTTGATTGAGTTATTAATATGTTATTGATATAAGGAAAAAATGAAGAAAGGAAAGTAATGTAGACTAAATTCTTTGAACTCACCCAATCAAAAACCCTTCAATTCTCACAAGAGAATAAAAGAAATCATACTTTCATACAATATCTTAATTGAATTATATGTAATGATCAATAAATTCAGTTTAATTTAATATCTACACGTGTCAAAATCCTATCACCAATCTAATCTATTTCATAGATATTTGGACTGGAATTGACGAACAATCAATACCAATATTAGTGTTTATTAGTCTTGAATAGAAATATAAATGGGGCGTAGCCAAGTGGTAAGGCAACGGGTTTTGGTCCCGCTATTCGGAGGTTCGAATCCTTCCGTCCCAGGGCATACTCATTATAGAATAAATATTGCCTTTTTGAACAACCTTTTGTTTAAGCGTCAAATATTGGAGAGAATGTGATTCTTGTTTCTTATTTTTAATGCTTCATAGGGAATAATAATTTCTTTTTCTGAATCGAGTTCAAATATCATCCATTTGTGATCCGGGTAAGGTGGAAACATAGATTACCAGAGTTTTAATAAAAAAAAAAGAAAAAAGTCAAATGGGCTTTTCATTTCAGCCCAGTCTATGCCCCGCTTTTTCATATTTATTCATATTTAAGTTAGTTGCTTAAAAAAAAATTAGATTATTATTAAATATGGATTTCTATTTTTAAATATATAAATTTTTATTTTGATATAAATATATATCTATATATCATATTTTGCATTCATACAATGAAATGTGGATTACATTTATACAATACAATATGGGATTAATTTGAATTCTTACTGAGATTCATAAATTCCCTATTCCGTTCATATAGAAATAGAAGGAAAAAGTATAGATTACTATGTACCGACTGAACAATGACTATTCACGATTTCATAATTGAATCAATTACATACTGGTTACAAACTAGAGGAATGTTATGGTAAAACTTCGTTTGAAACGATGTGGTAGAAAGCAACGCGCGACTTGAATTGAAGGACATAATCTGCTGTGGATTTTTACATCCACCACTTTATATTATATTAGTAATAAAGGTGCTCTTGGCTCGACATTCTTTGTTCTGTTCTACTAGAACCCTCATTTTTGTTGGGTTGTAATGTAAAAAATAGTACAGGATGGAGCTCGAGGAGAAAGTATTTATTCGTTTCTCAGGGGTAAGGATCTAGGGTTAGTGCCAATCAATAAGTTGGAACAACTTCGTAAGTATATGTTTGATATAGAAATAGAAAGGATCCATTTCAAGCAATTTTCAATAAAATTTGTTGAAATTGGGAAAACTCTTTCGCTCAAAAGTGTATCATGCGTGAATCAAGCGTTCGTATGATTCTTTGATAGAAAGAAATAAAAAAAGGGCTTGTTGCTGCCATTTTTAAAATGATAAAAAATCACCGAAGTAATGTCTAAACCCAATGATTCAAAGCCACAATAAAGGATCCTGGAACAAGGAAATACCATTTTCAATTGTCTCAACAACTAGATCAGAATGAAGAATCAAAATAGATTCTAAACGAGACAAACAAAAAGAAAGGGGGTTAGAGACTACTCAATAAATGAAATGCCTAACTAAGGATTTTCTGTTAAGCTATTTGAGACTTATCCAACTTGAGTTATGAGAGTACGAATGCTTCTTTTATTTTTCGAAAAAGAAGAACAAAGTATTTAGGACTAAAATGTCTAATTGATTTGATGATTTTATGAATCTATTTGACATTCTAATTTTATACCTAGACATAACTTCTAATCATTTTTTTTCTCGAGCCGTACGAGGAGAAAACCTCTTATACGTTTCTAGGGGGGGTATTATTCATCTACATCTATCCCGATGGGCCGTTTATCGAATCGTTGCAATTGATGTCCGATCCCGAAGAGAAGGAAGAGATCTTCGGAAAGTGGGTTTTTATGATCCGATAAATAATCAAACCCTTTTAAATGTGCCTGCTATTCTATATTTCCTTAAAAAAGGCGCTCAACCTACGGGAACTGTTCATGATATTTCAAAGAAGGCAGGGGTTTTTACGGAACTTAGTCTTAATCAAACGAAATTCAATTAATGAAATAAAAAAAAAGAGGGTGTGGATGACTCATATATAGTTTTGTATAAAATTTTCTCTATCTCTACTCTTTCCCCCTCTTTTGCTCTATTCATACCTATTTATTTTTCCTATTTAGTATTCCTACTAGAGAATACCATACTCTATAACGACAAAAAAATATTTTACGAAAATAAATTTTGTTGATATAATTTTATTGATATAAAATACATAGAAAAAAATCAAGTGAATAAATGAAGTAATTGGTCTAAAAAAAAATATAAAATTTTTTTTACATTACTCTCACCGGGGTGGTTTTCTTTCATTGGAAATCTATTAACAACTAACAAAACAAGGGATTCCGTTTTTTTTATTATATTCTAATTATTTTCTATTTCTTTTTTATATTCTTTTCTTCATATTCAACATTCACAATCATATTGACAACAGTGTATCGAACAAATATAATTCGATCGTAGATAAATATACCTATTTATCCCCAATCCATAGGTTTGGTTTTTTACTTCATTCAAATGATAGGTTCTTTGGCTTTGCTGTGATACAAGAAATTGTTTTGGTGTGATACAAGAAGTCTTTTTGTTTATTGATAGTGAAAAAAAAAATGGATAAATAACATAAGAATAAGAGGCAGTGTATAAATTTTGGTTACTTTATCTATGTTTTTATCTGAGAATTTCTTGTATTTTTATTTGATCCGTTCATTTATTTTTATGTTCAGAATCAATTCGAAAATTTGAGTTTCCTTTTTTTAGATTTCTTGCTAGTTAAATGTTTTAATTGCGTCGTAAAATTGAATCTCTTTAATTTTTTTGATTCCGATTGTATCTACACATTCTAATTATTTTTATTCGGGTTGCTAACTCAACGGTAGAGTACTCGGCTTTTAAGTGCGACTAGCATCTTTTACACATTTGTATGAAGCAAAGGATTCATCCATACCAGCGGTAGAGTTTGTAAGACCACGACTGATCCTGAAAGGAATGAATGGAAAAAACAGCATGTCGTATCAATGGAGAATTCGGATAACATATTTTTTGCTTCTTTCCGGATCGGTACAAACCCGTGTTTGAATTCTCGGTGAGGAACAAACCCGTGTTTGAATTCTCGGTGAGGAACAAAATTAATTTAATTCAAAGTTGGGTCGAGTGAATAAATGGATAAACCCCTATGACCCCAATTAGAGGGAAACAAAAAGCAACGAGCTTCTGTTCGTAATTTGAATGATTACCCGATCTAATTAAATGTTAAAAATAGATTAGTGCCTAATGCGGGAAGGGCTTTTCTCATGAGTGGATTATAAATTTTTTTAATGAGTCCTAACTATTAGTTTTTCCCTATTTTGGGTTGGAGATGAATGTGTAGAAGAAGCAGTATATTGATAAATAAAATAATATATATATAATATATATTTCCAAAATCAAAAGAGCGATTGGGTTGAAAAAATAAAGGATTTCTAATCATCTTGTTTTGTTATCCTATAACGAACATAAACCAATTAGATGGAAAAAAAAGAGGATAGAGAATCCGCTGATGAGTCTACCTGTCTCCGAGGTATCTATTCATTTCTTACTATAATACCTTGTTTCGACTGTATCGCACTATGTATCATTTGATAACCCAATAAACACTCTACCTTCAGTTCAAATCGAATTTAAATTCAAATGGAGGAATTTCAAGTATATTTAGAGGTAGATAGATCTCGGCAACACGACTTCCTATACCCACTTATTTTTCGGGAGTATATTTATGCACTTGCTCATGATCATGGTTTAAATAAAAATAGATCCATTTTGTTGGAAAATGGGGGTTATGACAATAAATCTAGTTCACTAATTGCGAAACGTTTAATTTTTCGAATGTATCAACAGAAGCATTTGATTATTTCCGCTAATGATTCTAACCAAAATAAAATTTTTGGACACACCAACAATTTGTATTATCAAATGATATCGGCGGTATTTGCATTGATTGTAGAAATTCCAATTTCCCTAAGATTAGTATCTTCCTTAGAAGGAAAAGAACGACTAGCAAAATCTCAAAATTTACAATCAATTCATTCAACATTTCCCTTTTTAGAGGACAAATTCTCACATTTAAATTATGTGTTAGATGTACTAATACCTCACTCCATCCATCTGGAAATCTTGGTTCAAACCCTTCGTTACTGGGTAAAAGATGCCTCTTCTTTGCATTTATTACGGTTCTGTCTCTACGAGTATTGTAATTGGCATTGGAAGAGTCTTATTATTCCAAAGAAATCTATTTTTAATCCAAGATTTTTCTTGTTCTTATATAATTCTCATGTATGTGAATACGAATCCATCTTCTTTTTTCTCCGAAACCAATCTTCTCATTTACGATCAACATCTTCTGGAGTCCTTCTTGAGCGAATTTATTTCTATGGAAAAATAGAATATCATCTTATAAAAAAAGGCTTTGTTAATGATTTTCAGGACAACCTATGGTTGTTTAAGGATCCTTTCATGCATTATGTTAGATATCAAGGAAAATCAATTCTGGCTTCAAAGGATACGCCTCTTCTGATGAATAAATGGAAATCTTACTTTGTCAATTTATGGCAATGTCATTTTTACGTGTGGTCTCAATCAAGAAGGGTCCGTATAAACCAATTATCAAAAGATTATCTAGACTTTCTGGGCT